ATACACATTATTTTAATAATGTAAATAGATGCAAATTGATTCCCCAAAAAATACTTCTAGTGGTTTTCCTGTTTCCGGGGGGTTTTCAGGATTGATATCTATCTCAGGAGTTTAGGGGGGTAGGGGGGTTTTACGCAAAGAAACCGTAAGAAAGCCCAGAGGGGGAACTCTTAGGGAAGTTAGGAGAAATTGCCACTACTTATGCACATGATATCCTAATATGTGGTTCTTTGTATAATATCTTTTCACCACTCACATTATTCGCCGGGGCAAGAAAATGTACACCCTTGTCTGTTATTCCCGTGTGCACTCTGAAATGCCAGTTGAAAGGAAAAAAAAAAAAGAGAACCCCTTGCCCGATGGAAAGAACGCCCGGCTTGGTGGGTAACGAGGAGTATGTACTCCACCATTAACTTATGCAAGCGTCGATGAAAGTGGGAAGAATAACATCAATATATGGCCCTGAAGTAGGAACCAAATGCCAGGAATAATTCACTGTGTGAAACCCCCACAATAGTTGTCCCTCACCTTCAATAACCGTTATCATTAAGAAATCAACTGATGGTAGGCTCTTACTACATTAAGATTTTGAGGTATGGCGAGATGTTGGGTAAAGGTATAACTTAACTTATGAGTAATTGTGTTCGGTCTTAAATTTCGCCTGTCCAAGATTTAATAAATTGTTAGATAAATCTATAGATGCTTTATGTAACCCTTAGTGTTATGGTGATATATGAATGTGGAAATCCTAGATATGTTGATTAAACATATATGTCCTTGAATGCCCCTTATATGGTTAATATAAATGTATGGTGTAAATACATACGTGTATTTGACACCTACATTTGCTTAAAAGCACTCAAAGGTGCCTAGAAGCACATATGTCGCTTAAAAGTACATGAAGGCAGCCCAAAATGCCTAAAAATACTCGAAGCTCACAAAGAATAGTTTAGCTTAGAATCCTAGCTTTGGGAGTTAGGGGTGGGAGTTAAAATCTCCTTTCTTTGAGCGGCGGGGAGGATTTTAACCTCCGGCGTCCGGTTTACAAGACCGGCGCTCTGGCGCTGAGCTACGGCCGCAGGCTCATTCGAGGGCTTTGTTCTCGACTCAGCCTGCTAGGGGGGCGAGGACGAGAAAGAGGAAGAAGTAAAGGAAAGACGCGACTTGTCCAATAATAATAAAAGGGTGTTCGACGGGTATCCCTCCAATTCAGGTGAGGATAGCAACGTCCGCGATTAAAGTCCAGAAGAGGAACTGGGAAAGGGGACGGAATGTAATTCCTCGTTGCTTTGAGGTGTGAAGAATAGGGACAAGCATAAGAACGAGAATTGAGGCTAGTAAAGCTAAAACACCCCCAAGTTTGTTAGGAATAGAGCGCAAGATTGCGTAGGCAAAGAGGAAGTACCATTCCGGCTTAATGTGGGGAGGCGTCACTAGTGGGTTCGCTGGGGTGAAGTTGTCAGGGTCCCCTAGCAGATTAGGGGAAAAAAGGGCAAGGGCTGTAAGAGCAATTAGGAGAACGGCGAAACCCAAAAGGTCCTTATAGGAAAAATAGGGGTGGAAGGATACTTTATCAGCGTCGGAGTTCAGACCAAGGGGGTTATTCGAGCCAGTTTCGTGAAGGAAGAGAAGATGAATAAGGGTGGCTCCCGCAATCACAAATGGAAAGAGAAAATGGAAAGCAAAGAACCGAGTAAGGGTTGCGTTGTCCACGGAAAAGCCACCCCAGATTCATTGAACAAGGGTATTACCCACATAGGGCACCGCGGACAAGAGGTTAGTAATGACGGTAGCGCCTCAAAATGACATTTGCCCTCAAGGGAGAACATACCCAACGAAAGCGGTCATTATGACCAGTAAAAGGAGGACTACTCCAATATTCCATGTTTCTTTATAGAGGTATGAGCCGTAGTATAGTCCTCGGCCAATATGCAAATAAATGCAAATAAAGAAAAAGGAGGCACCGTTGGCATGAATATTACGGATAAGCCAGCCGTAGTTGACATCACGACAGATGTGAGCTACAGACGAAAAGGCCGTTGCGATATCGGCGGTGTAATGCATGGCCAAGAAAAGCCCCGTAAGGATCTGGGTAATCAAGCAAAGGCCTAGAAGGGAACCAAAGTTCCATCATACTGAAATATTCGAGGGGGCAGGAAGATCAACAAGTGCGTTGTTTGCAATTTTTAGTAAGGGGTGGGTTTTGCGGAGGCTTGCCATTAAAGGTTCTTGTAGTTGAATAACAACGGTGGTTTTTCAAGCCATTAGTCCTGGTTAAAATCCTGGCAGGAATTATGACTTATATTATGTCTTTGTTTTTACTAGGGTTGGTGTTAGGGTTGGTTGCAGTAGCTTCTAACCCTTCTCCTTATTTTGCTGCTTTAGGTCTAGTGGTGGTAGCAGGTATGGGGTGCGGTGTATTAATTAATTACGGCGGTCCTTTTTTATCCCTAGTTTTATTTTTAATCTATCTAGGGGGCATGCTAGTTGTGTTTGCGTATTCAGCAGCTCTTGCTGCTGAGCCCTACCCGGAGAGCTGAGGGAGTCGACCGGTTGCAGTGTATATGGTTGTGTATGTGGTGGGTGCGGTACTTATCTCTAGTAAATTCTGAGGGGGATGATACGAATTTTCATGGGTGCCGGGGGACGAGCTTGACGAGTTTTCCGTATTTCGAGGGGACATTGGTGGGGTTGCTTTAATATATTCCACGGGAGGAGGCATACTAGTCTTAAGCGCATGAGTGTTGTTGCTAACACTTTTTGTTGTTTTAGAGCTAACTCGGGGGCTTAATCGTGGAGCATTGCGGGCTGTTTAGTCAATAAATAGAATAGTAGTCAGGGCGAGGGTTAATAAGAAAAGGGCAAGGTAAGTCTTGATTATGCCCCGTTGTGTGTTACTTGTAATTGTAATGAGAGGGGCATTGAGGGCGGCAAGGGCTTTCGGACCAGACTTTTCTAGTCACGTCTGATCTACTATTTGGCCTGCAATTGTTTGGCCAAGAACTAGGCTAACTTTAGGGGAGAATCGATGAATAATTGAAGGGAAAAATCCTAGTATGTTGGAAAAGCGGTGAGGGGTCAGATGAGGGGTGGGTTTGAGCTGTTTACTTGTGAGAGAGGCTAGTTCAAGGGCAAGCAAGAGACCTCCAACTGTCACGATCAGTGCAGCAAGTTTGAGTAGAGGGGGCATCGTTATGATGGGCGTTTTTAGGGGCGTAATATTTGAGGTAATTAGAAGACCGGCGATAACACTGCCCCAGGCTAGCCGCTTGATTGGGTTAATTACCGCCGGGTTGTTTTCATTAATAGGAGAGAGTGGGTTGAAGCGAGGGTGCCCCATTGATACAAAATATACAACTCGGAGGCTGTAGATGGCCGTAAAGGAGGTGGCCAGCAGGGTTAGTACTAGGGCTCAGGCGTTTAGATGGGATGTGTTTAATGCTTCAATAATGGCGTCTTTTGAAAAAAAGCCCGCTAAGAAGGGGGTTCCTGTAAGGGCGAGACTTCCGATTGTTAGGCAAGAAGAGGTAAAAGGGGTAAGGTGGTGCATGCCCCCTATTTTGCGAATATCTTGCTCATCATTCAGACTGTGAATAATTGAGCCCGAGCATAAAAAGAGTATGGCCTTGAAGAAGGCGTGGGTACAAATATGGAGGAAAGCTAATTGAGGCTGGTTTAATCCGAGGGTCACTATTATTAGTCCTAGCTGACTAGATGTTGAGAATGCAACAATTTTCTTAATATCGTTTTGTGTTAGGGCGCAGATAGCTGTAAACAAAGTTGTTAAGGCACCAAGGCAAAGACAGACTGTGAGGGTAGTGGGATTTTCTGCTAGCAGGGGGCTCATTCGAATTAGTAGAAAGATGCCCGCGACAACCATTGTACTGGAGTGCAGTAGGGCAGAGACCGGTGTAGGACCTTCCATAGCGGAAGGAAGCCAAGGGTGAAGTCCGAACTGGGCAGACTTTCCTGTGGCCGCAACAATTAGTCCTAGGAGGGGGAAAGTAAGGTCAAAGCCTTTAGCGGCTACAAACACTTGTTGTATTTCCCAGGAATTTAGGTTAGTAGCCATTCATGCCATGGCAAAAATTAGTCCGACATCCCCGACTCGGTTGTAAACCACCGCTTGGAGGGCTGCAGTGTTTGCGTCCGCCCGCCCGTATCACCATCCGATGAGAAGGAAAGATATAATACCGACCCCTTCCCACCCGATGAAAAGTTGGAAGAGATTATTTGCTGTGACTAGAATAATTATAGCAATTAGAAAAATTAAAAGGTATTTAAAGAAGCGGTTCATGTAAGGGTCGGCATGCATATATCAGGATGCAAACTCTAAGATAGATCAAGTTACATAAAGGGCAATTGGGGTGAAAATAATCGAATAGTGATCAAACTTGAAGCTAATATTGATGTCAAAAACGAGGGTGTTAACCCAACTTCAGGTGGTCACAATGGTCTCGGCTCCGTCGTTTATGAATAGAAAGAGGGGAAGGAGACTCACCAGAAAAGCTAGCTTAACTGCACCTTTGACGTGTGAGAGGGCCCAGTTGGGTCCTCGGGGCTCGGGGTTTAGTGTAGTAAAAACAGGAAATGTTAATAGCAAAAAAATAATAATTAAACTCGAGGTTATTATGAGGGCAGTAGGGTGCATAGCTGCTACTTGGACTTGCACCAAGAGTTTTTGGTTCCTAAGACCAACGGATGAGCTGTTATCCTTTAGAAGCAATGGCGAGTGAGCCCTGGGGTTTAACCAAGGTCGCGGAGATTAGCAGTCTTCGTTGCTGGCGAGCCTCTCTCGGTGGATAAGGGGGTTTTAACCCTTGTTTTTAGAATCACAATCTAATGTTTTTGTTAAACTATATCTACAATAAGCCCAGCCCCAGATTAGTTCAGGTTTGAGTATTAGAAGAACTAGTGGAACAAGGTGGAGGGCCATAAGCAGATGTTCTCGAGAATGGGAGGGGTCCAAGGCAGCGAGGTGCGGTGGAATGGGCCCCCGCTGAGTTATAAGAAACATATAGAGAGAGTAGCTCGCGGTAATTAGCATCCCGGCCCCGGTTAATGCAAGGGTTCACCAGGATCAGTTAAATAAAGAGGTGACAATTATTAGTTCCCCTATAAGATTAGGAAGAGGGGGAAGGGCCAGGTTGGCTAGGCTAGCAATAAATCATCAGGCTGCCATTAGGGGTAGTACTATTTGTAGGCCTCGGGCTAAGAGTATTGTTCGGCTGTGGGTGCGCTCGTAATTTGTATTAGCCAGACAAAAAAGAGCAGAAGATGTTAGGCCGTGTGCAATTATTAAGATGAGAGCTCCCGAGAAGCCTCATGGGGTTTGAATAAGAATACCCCCGACGACTAAACCCATGTGGCTTACTGAGGAGTAGGCAATAAGGGATTTCAGATCCGTTTGACGTAGGCAAATAGACCCTGTTATAACTACCCCTCATAGTGCAAAGATAATAAATGGGTAAGCTAAGTCTTTAGTTAGGGGTTCAAGTACGACAACAATCCGCATTATGCCGTAGCCCCCTAGCTTAAGAAGGACGGCCGCAAGGATTATAGAACCCGCAATAGGGGCTTCTACGTGAGCTTTAGGCAGCCATAGGTGTACTCCATAGAGAGGTATTTTTACTAAGAACGCTAGGAGGCAGCCTGCCCATCATAGTTTGTCTGCGAAAGAAGTAAGTTGAAAGGGGTCTGTAAATTGAAGGGTAATCAAAGAAAGAGTGCCTGAACTGTTTTGTAGGAGAAGGAGAGCGACTAGTAGTGGAAGTGATCCCGCTAGGGTATAGAAAAGAAAATAAACCCCTGCGTTAAGCCGCTCTGTTTGATTACCTCACCGGGTGATAATAATCAATGTGGGAATTAGAGTGGCTTCAAATATTACGTAAAATATGATTACCTCGGTGGCGCCAAAGGCTAAAATAAGAAAAAACTGAAGGGAAGTCAGGAGTGTAATATATATTCGTTGGCGATTAAGTGGCTCTGAGGTTGTGTGGCTCTGGCTGGCCAGAATTATAAGGGGCAAGAGTCAGCAGGTGAGGATAAGAAGGGGGGTGGACAAGGGGTCCGTGGCTATATAAAGTCCAAGATTTGATCAACCAGTTTCTGACGTGTTCTTTAATCAAGCCAAACTAGCTAGGGCAATAACGAGGCTGTGGACTAGGGTGGTTGGCCAGAGTCATTTGGCTGGTGTCCCCCAAGCAGTCGGAATAAGCATAAGGGTTGGAATTAAAATCTTTAGCATTGCAAGAGGCTTAGGCTTTGGAGGCGATCGGTCCCATGGGTGCGAGCGGTGGCCACTAGAAGGGCAAGACCTGCACTTGCTTCGCAGGCTGAAAATGCTAGGAGGAGCATTGGAGCTGCCGAGAAACTAGTAGAGTCTAGTTGAAGGGTTCAGAGAGAGAGGGCAATAAATAGAGAGAGTATTATTCCTTCTAAGCATAAGAGGGCGGAAAGAAGATGGGTGCGATGAAACGCTAGGCCTGTTAGTCCAAGAATAAAAGCTGATGAGAAAGCAAAGTGAACGGGGGTCATTAGATAATTATGGACTTTAACCACAAGTTTTTGAGCCGAAATCAAATGTTTTTCTTAGACTAATTACCTATTCGGCTCACTCTAGGCCGCCTTGTAGTCACTCGTAGACAAGACCCAGGGTTAAAAGGGCCAGGACGGCTGAGGCTCATAAGAATGTTAGCAAAGGGGTCGCAAGTTGATCTCCTCAGGGGAGAGGAAGCAAAAGGGCAATTTCTAGATCAAAAAGGAGAAACAGAATGGCCACGAGAAAAAAACGGAGGGAAAAGGGTAGGCGGGCTGAGCCCAGGGGGTCAAACCCGCATTCATATGGGGAAAGCTTCTCGTGGTCAGGTGTTATCTGAGGAAGCCAAAAGGACACTAAGGCGAGGATAATTGGCAGAATAGTAGTAATAACAATAATAGTTGTAATTAAATTCATTATCTTTCCTTGGACTTTAACCAAGACCGGGTGATTGGAAGTCACTTATACTCATTTAATACTAGAAAGACTAGGAACCTCATCAGTAGGTAGAGATGTAGAGGAAGAGTCAGACGACATCTACGAAATGTCAATATCAGGCGGCTGCTTCAAACCCAAAATGGTGCTCGGATGTAAAGTGATACTGAATTTGACGGATTAAGCAGATAGCAAGAAATGTGGAGCCAATAATAACATGTAGTCCGTGAAAGCCCGTAGCAACGAAAAACGTGGCGCCGTAAACACCGTCTGCGATAGTGAAGGGGGCTTCGTAGTACTCCATGGCCTGAAGAAAGGTGAAGTAAAAGCCTAGAAGGATTGTTAGTGCGAGGGATTGAATGGCTTGTTTGCGCTCGCCCTCTATGATGCTGTGGTGCGCCCAGGTAACGGTTACCCCCGAGGCAAGGAGAACGGCGGTGTTTAGTAAGGGCACTTCAAAGGGGTCGAGGGGGGTGATTCCTGTGGGGGGCCAGCATCCCCCTAATTCAGGGGTAGGGGCCAGGCTTGAATGGTAAAATGCTCAAAAGAACCCGAGAAAAAAGAAGACTTCCGAGGTAATAAACAGGATTATCCCGTACCGGAGCCCCTTTTGCACGGGAGGTGTGTGGTGACCTTGAAATGTCCCCTCTCGAATGATGTCTCGTCACCATTGGTACATCGTTAAGAGAAGGAGTGCTATACCAAGAGTTATTAGTGTTGTTGAATGGAAGTGGAACCAGATTGCAAGGCCTGATGTTATTAGTAAGGCGGCTACTGCGCCTGTAAGAGGTCACGGGCTGGGGTCGACTATATGATATGCATGTGCTTGATGGGCCATTAAACGTTTTCCTGTAAATAAAGGGTTAAGAGGAGAACAAATACGTAGGCTTGAATTATAGCTACGGCGATTTCTAGCAGTGTTAGAAGAACAAGGACTGTTGAGGTTAAGATTGCTACTGTAGGCATTAGGGGTAGTAAAACAAACGCGGCCGTGGCAATAAGTTGAATCAAAAGGTGGCCTGCAGTAAGATTAGCTGTAAGTCGGACTCCCAGGGCAAGAGGGCGAATGAGTAGACTAATTGTCTCGATAACAATAAGAACAGGGATGAGAGGTCCAGGGGTGCCCTCTGGTAGGAGATGGCCTAGAGCATGGGTGGGCTGGTTTCGTATCCCAATAATTACGGTTGCTAGTCAGAGAGGCACTGCTAGTCCTAGGTTAAGGGATAATTGTGTGGTGGGTGTAAAGGTATAAGGGAGAAGGCCGAGTATGTTTAGGGTAATTAAAAAAATTATTAAAGATGCCAAGAGGGCGGCTCACTTATGTCCCCCAGCGTTCAATGGAAGAAGTATCTGTTGGGTAAAGCGGTTAATAAATCAGCTTTGAAGGGCAAGAAAACGGTTGTTTAATCACCGAGCAGAAGGCGCAGGGTAGAGAAGCCAGGGGAGGGAGAGGGCTAGAGCTATTAAGGGAATTCCTATAAATGTGGGGCTTATAAATTGGTCAAAGAAGCTTAGTGTCATGGTCAGGTTCAGGGTTCTGTTTTAGGTTTCTCAGTGCTTTGAGACGTAGGCTCATTAGGGTAAGTGTGGGCCAGAATTTTTGTGGGAACAATAGCTAAAAAAATTAGTCAGGTAAAAACTAAAATAGCAAATCAAGGTGTGGGGTTGAGTTGAGGCATGTCGCTAGGGGTGGTTGGGAGTCACCAGTCTTTAGCTTAAAAGGCTAACGCTAGGCCCGGTTTAGCTTCTTAGCGAGGCGTCTTCAAGTATTAGGGAGGATCAGTTTTCAAAGTGTTCCAGAGGAACTGCTTCTACTACAATGGGTATGAAGCTGTGGTTTGCGCCGCAAATTTCGGAGCATTGTCCGTAAAAGACTCCGGGTCGGGATGCAATAAAGGCTGTTTGATTTAAACGGCCTGGGACTGCGTCTATTTTTACACCTAAAGCGGGCACTGCCCAGGAATGTAAAACGTCTTCGGCGGACACTAAGACACGGATGGGGGATTCAACTGGAATAACTATTCGGTGATCGGCTTCTAGAAGGCGGAATTGGCCAGGGGAAAGATCTTGTGTTGGGATTATGTATGAGTCAAATCCGAGGTCTTCATAATCTGTATATTCGTAGCTCCAGTACCACTGGTGACCTAGGGCTTTAATTGTTAGGTGAGGGTCATTAATTTCATCTATCAGATAGAGGATACGAAGGGAAGGAAGGGCGATCAGGATGAGAATAACCGCAGGTAACACTGTTCAAATAATCTCGATTTCTTGTGAGTCTAAAATGTACTTGTTAGTTAATTTGGTAGAAACCATTGCTACAATAATGTAAAGTACTAGGGTGCTAATTAGGAAGACGATCATAAGGGCGTGATCATGAAAATGAAGGAGTTCTTCTATTACGGGGGAAGCTGCATCTTGAAATCCTAGTTGTGAGGGATGGGCCATTAATTAAACAAGATACGCAGGGTTTTAACCCACAATTTTGCCTTGACAAGGCAGTGTAATAACCATTTTACTAGTATCTTATGAAGAAAGTGACAGAGCGGTTATGTAGCTGACTTGAAATCAGCCCATGGGGGTTCGACTCCTCCTTTTCTCGTTAATTGGACTGAACTTGAACAAACGCAGGCTCTTCAAAGGTATGGTAGGGGGGAGGGCAGCCGTGGAGTCATTCGACGTTTGTTGTGGTTAATTCCACTGCTAACACTTCACGTTTGGCGGCAAAGGCTTCTCAGATAATAAACAAAAACATAATGACTGCTACTAGAGAAATAAGAGACCCGATGGATGAAACAGTGTTTCAAAGAGTATAGGCGTCTGGGTAGTCTGAGTATCGTCGAGGCATTCCAGCTAGGCCAAGGAAATGCTGAGGAAAGAATGTTAGATTTACGCCTGTAAACATAATGCCAAAATGGATTTTTGTTCAGGTGCTGTGTAGGGTGTAGCCCGAGAATAGCGGGAATCAGTGGACAAAGGCGGCAACAATTGCAAATACTGCACCCATTGATAGGACATAGTGGAAGTGGGCTACTACATAGTAGGTGTCATGGAGTACGATGTCTAGGGAGGAATTAGCTAGAACAATTCCAGTCAGCCCCCCTACTGTAAAGAGGAAAATAAAGCCAAGGGCCCATAAAAGGGGGGTTTCTCATTTAATAGAGCCCCCGTGAAGGGTTGCGAGTCAGCTAAAGACTTTTACTCCGGTGGGAATAGCAATAATTATGGTCGCAGATGTAAAGTAGGCTCGGGTGTCTACATCCATTCCAACTGTAAACATATGATGGGCTCACACGATAAACCCCAGAAGGCCGATAGCCATTATAGCTCAAACCATGCCCATGTACCCGAAAGGCTCTTTTTTTCCTGCGTAGTAGGCAACGATGTGGGAGATTATACCAAAGCCGGGTAAAATAAGAATATAGACCTCAGGGTGGCCGAAGAATCAGAATAGGTGTTGGTATAGAATAGGGTCTCCTCCCCCCGCGGGATCAAAGAACGTGGTGTTTAAGTTACGGTCTGTTAGAAGCATAGTAATGCCGGCGGCAAGCACGGGAAGGGAAAGAAGAAGAAGTACAGCAGTAATTAATACGGCCCACACAAATAACGGCGTTTGGTATTGGGAGATGGCGGGAGGTTTTATGTTAATGATAGTGGTAATAAAATTGATAGCCCCTAGAATTGAAGAAATTCCTGCCAGATGAAGGGAAAAAATAGTTAAATCAACGGATGCCCCGGCATGCGCCAGATTCCCAGCTAAGGGAGGGTAGACGGTCCACCCTGTTCCAGCTCCCGCCTCTACCCCAGAGGAGGCAAGTAATAGAAGGAAGGAGGGGGGAAGGAGTCAAAAGCTCATGTTGTTTATCCGAGGGAAAGCCATGTCGGGGGCGCCAATCATAAGTGGAATAAGTCAATTCCCAAATCCTCCAATCATGATTGGTATCACTATAAAGAAAATCATTACGAAGGCATGTGCTGTAACAATTACGTTATAAATCTGGTCGTCTCCGAGGAGTGCGCCGGGTTGGCTTAGTTCAGCTCGGATTAGTAGGCTTAGGGCGGTGCCTACTATTCCGGCTCAAGCACCAAATACTAGATAGAGGGTGCCGATGTCTTTGTGATTAGTCGAGAAGAATCAACGTGTGGTGGCCACAGGTAGGATGGCTGAGAGTCTAAGCGGTGGATTGTAGCCCCATTGACAGAGGTTTAAGTCCTCTTCTTACCAAGCCCCGAGGTGTTCGCACATTAGATTGCAAATCTTAAGGAGCAGGCTAGCGTCTGCCGGGGCTTTCCCCCGCCTTTTGTCCCCGGACAGGCGGGGGAAAGGGTAGATGGATGCTCGCTGGCTTGAGCGTTTAGCTGTTAACTAAAAATTTGTAGGATCGAGGCCTACCCATCTAGAAAGGCTTTAGCTTAATTAAAGTGTCTGTTTTGCATGCAGGAGATGTGGGGTAATATCCCGCAAGTCTTATCAGGGACTGGGAGATTCTCACTCTCGCTTAGGGCTTTGAAGGCCCTTGGTCTTGTGCTAACCTAAGTTCCTTAAAGGACCAGTAGTGCCGCGACTGCAGGGGCTAGTGGAAGAAGCAGAAGGGTAGCGGTAGCCGTGATGGCCAAGGGTAGAGTAAACTGTGCGTGTTGAAGCCGTCAAGGAGTTGTACCTGCAATATTGTTAGGGGACATAGTCAGGGCTATTGCATAGGAAAGGCGTAAATAAAAGTAAAGGCTAAGGAGGGCTGATATTGCGGCAAGGGTTGCCGTTGGAGCAAGATCTTGCTTGGTGAGCTCTTGAAGAATAAGTCATTTCGGCATAAAGCCCGTGAGTGGAGGAAGCCCCCCTAATGATAGGAGACCAAGGGGGGTGAGGGCCGTAAGGGCAGGAGTCTTAGCTCAAGAAGTAGCCAACATATTAATGCTCGCGGACTTGTTTAGTTTAAATACAAGAAATGTCGAGAATGTCATTACAAAATATGTTAGTAGGGTAAGTAGGGTTAAAGAGGGGGAGAACTGAAGAACAAGAATTATTCAGCCAAGATGGGCGATGGATGAATAGGCAAGAATTTTACGGAGCTGTGTTTGATTTAGACCTCCCCAGCCCCCAACAAGTGTGGATGCCAAACCAAAAGCAATAAGAATAGTGGGGTTAGCTGGTTGAATTTGAAGCAAAAGGGCAAAGGGGGCGAGTTTTTGTCAGGTGGAGAGGATGAGTCCGGTAGTAAGGTCTAACCCCTGAAGAACCTCAGGAAGCCATGAATGAACAGGTGCAAGACCAATCTTTAGTGCTAGGGCGAGAGTAATTAGGGTAATGGGAAGAGGATGGGCCATCTGCTGAATATCCCATTGACCTGTAAGTCAAGCATTAGTGGTGCTAGCAAAAAGAAGTATGGCCGCCGCAGTGGCTTGGGTAAGAAAATACTTAGTTGTGGCTTCTACTGCGCGGGGGTGGTGGTGTTGTGCCATCAGGGGAATAATGGCTAGAGTATTCATTTCAAGTCCCATTCAGGCCAGAAGTCAATGTGAGCTCGCGAATGTGACTGTAGTGCCTAGGCCTAAACCAAAGAGGAGGGTGGCTAAGATGTACGGGTTCATTAGTAAAGGAAGGAGTTTAACCAACATGTTTGGGGTATGGGCCCAAAAGCTTAATTAGCTGACTTTACTAGGAAGTGGTGTAGTGGAAGCACTAAGAGTTTTGATCTCTTCAGGTAGGGTTCAAACCCCTTCTTCCTAAGGAGCTGGGGGGACTCTAACCCCCATGGTTCACTCTATCAAAGTGGCCCTTTTCTTCAGGCACAACTCCTGGGCTATAGTTGAGGGGGTAAGCCAGCAAATGCAATGGGAAGCGCAAGGTGTCAAATGACCAGGGATAAGGTTAGGGGTAAAAAATTCTTCCAGATGAGGTGCATTAGTTGGTCGTACCGAAACCGAGGGTAAGAGGCCCGCACCCAGAGAAAGACCACCGATAGGAGGGCTGCCTTAGTCATCAAGTTAATAGCAGTAAGTTCGGGGAGGGTTGGGATGTGAGAGGCCCCCAGGAAGAGTGTGGCGGATAGGGTATTTATAAGTAAAATATTCGCGTATTCTGCCAGGAAAAACAAAGCGAAAGGGCCCCCTGCGTATTCAACATTAAAACCCGAGACTAGCTCTGACTCCCCCTCAGTAAGATCAAAGGGTGCACGATTGGTTTCTGCAAGCGTAGAAATATACCATATTGCGGCAAGGGGTCAAGCGGGCATAATTAGTCAAATGCTCTCTTGGGCCACGTTAAAGGTTTGTAGTGTGAAGCCCCCGGTGAAAATGATGATGTTCAAAAGAATTAATCCTAGGCTAACCTCATAGGAAATTGTCTGAGCTACGGCACGCAAAGCGCCAATAAGAGCATACTTTGAATTAGAGGCTCAGCCTGAGCCTAGAATTGAGTAAACGGCTAGGCTTGATAAGGCAAGAATAAACAGAATTCCGAGATTGAGGTCCACAACAGGGTACGGCATAGGCATGGGGGCCCAGAGGGTCAGGGCAAGTGTGAGAGCAAGAATTGGGGTAAGAAGAAAGAGTAGCGGGGAGGCGGTTGAAGGGCGGACAGGCTCTTTGATAAATAGCTTTACACCGTCGGCGATGGGCTGTAATAATCCATAAGGTCCCACAATATTAGGACCCTTACGTAACTGCATATAGCCTAGAACTTTTCGTTCGAGGAGGGTTAAAAAAGCAACAGCCAAAAGGACGGGCACAATAAATGCTAGAGGGTTGATGATGTGGGTAATAAGCATTGAAATCATAGCTAAGGAGAGGACTTGAACCTCTGTTGAAAGGGCTTAGACCTTTTGCAATCACCGGGCTCTGCCACCTTAACATGCCGTTCTCTCCGGCAGGGGGGGGGTATGCCCTCTTGCCTATTTTAGTTGTCTTCACTAGGTGGGGGGGAGGCGTGCCCGAGGTATAGGCCTCTTCTTTCCGGTCCTTTCGTACTAGAAAAGATCACATCATAGATAGAAACTGACCTGGATTACTCCGGTCTGAACTCAGATCACGTAGGACTTTAATCGTTGAACAAACGAACCCTTAATAGCGGCTGCACCATTGGGATGTCCTGATCCAACATCGAGGTCGTAAACCCCCTTGTCGATATGGGCTCTAAAAGGGGATTGCGCTGTTATCCCTAGAGTAACTCGGTCCGTTGATCGGCGTTGCCGGATCTTATTGGTCAGAAATTCTGTTGACTAGAGCAGTAGCTCTTAGTTGTAGGAGGAGGTGCTCCCTTTCCACGTGGGGGTTTGTTTTTTCCCCGCGGTCGCCCCAACCAAAGACATTAGGGCAGGGCCCATTTGGTTTTGTCCCTTATCAAGGAGTGTTTAACATGATCTGCTTTATGTCTGAAGCTTCATAGGGTCTTCTCGTCTTATGTTTTTATCCCCGCTTCTGCACGGGGAGATCAATTTCATTGACTTGAAGGAGGAGACAGTTAAGCCCTCGTTATGCCATTCATACAGGTCTCCATTTAAAAGACAAGTGATTGCGCTACCTTCGCACGGTCAAAATACCGCGGCCGTTAAACTTATAGTCACAGGGCAGGCGGGACCTCTTATTTTAAAGTTTTACAAGAGGCGATGTTTTTGGTAAACAGGCGAGGCTTGATGTGTTTGCCGAGTTCCTTCTCTTTCTTTTAGTCTTTCCTTAAGGGCACACCTGTGTGGGGTTAACGGTTTATTTGTTGAATGTTCTTCTGGTTGTTTGGTCTGTTGTTCAGTACCCTCTTAAATTGGGGCCGTTAAGATTCGGCGGGATGTCCGTTCCGAGTTACACATGTGCAAGGAGAGAGGCGTGGGCTCTCTTATTACTCATATTAGCAGGGTCACTCCCATGGTGGCATGGGACGGCCTGGTAAAAATAGGGGGATAAGATTTTATGATCCAAATAAAGGGCTAGTAGTATATTTGAGCTTTAACGCTTTCTATAGGGATGGCTGCTTTTAGGCCCACCCGAATATTTTACCTTCTGTAATTATGATCTTTACCCTCCTGAAAAAGTTGTATCTTGATTCAAAGGGGCTGTACCCCCTTTGACTAACTCTCTTGGTTTCTTGAGGTATCAGAAGGGGTAAGACTGAGGTGAACGAAGAACCCAGGAGGCTGAACTTCTATTCAATTTCCAGGCAACCAGCTATAACTAGGTTCGGTAGGTCTGTCACCTCTACTCAAAGCTCTCCCCACTCTTTTGCAACAGAGACGGGTTCGCCCTATTAATAGGCTGTCTTGAAGTAGCTCACATAGTTTCGGGTTATCAAACTAAAGCACACTTTGCTTGGGTTACACTGGCTAAATCATGATGCAAAAGGTACGAGGTTATGTCTCTGCTTTTGTAGGCTTCACTGGGTTATTTCATTTCTCTTTCAGCGTTCCCTTGCGGTACTTTCTCTATCGCTCCACAGTCCCTTTTCTGTCACACATACTAAGGGGGAAAAATGGTTTGTTCAACACAATATTAGTGTATAAAGGGGTATAAATGTTGGCGTTTTGTTTCTGGTCTAGGGGGCTAGCTGTTGGGCGTCAGGGCACTCCGACTTGCACGGGGGACTTCTCAGTGTAAGGGAGATGCTTTTCTATCTTAGCTATGCTCTGATTTTTCCAAGTGCACCTTCCGGTACACTTACCATGTTACGACTTGCCTCCCCTTTGCGATTTTAAGGTGTTAGTTACTTTCGTTAGTAGGCTTGGGGAGAGTGACGGGCGGTGTGTGCGCGCTTCAGGGCCAATTTCAGCGGAACGCTCTATTTCCCGCTTACTGCTAAATCCTCCTTCGGATGTACATTTCAGTATATCGTTCGTATTTCCTATAGTAGGAAATGTAGCCCATTTCTTCCCTCCCCATACGCTACACCTCGACCTGACGTTTTAGGCTAAACCAATTTTGCTTACTATTAAACCTTCACAGGGTAAGCTGACGACGGCGGTATATAGGCGGGGATAACAAGGGGAGGTGAGGTTGAACGGGGGTTATCGGTTCCAGAACAGGCTCCTCTAGGTGGATCTAAAGCACCGCCAAGTCCTTTGGGTTTCAAGCTAATGCTCGTAGTTCCCAGGCGGGTAATAAATGTGTTGTATTACCAATGTTTACGGCTAGGCATAGTGGGGTATCTAATCCCAGTTTGTATCGTAGCTCTCGTGGATTCAGGGTTGTAAAGCCACTTTCGTTGTTGGTCTTCATGCCTTCGGGTGCGTATAACAGTTCTGAAGGTGTTCGGCTTTAGTTTTGGGGAAAGTCTTAACCACGCTTTACGCCGGTGTCTATCAACTTGGGCCTCTCGTATAACCGCGGTGGCTGGCACGAGTTTTACCGGCCCTATTTAGCTTTGACTAAGTCAAGCTTTCACTTATGGCTTAATGTTTATCACTGCTGAGTTCCCTTGGGGGTGTGGCTAAGCAAGGTGTCGTGGGCTAGCATTGGCGTGCCTGATACCGGCTCCTTGTTCCCGGGCAGGGAACTGTAGGGCATTCTCACGGGGATGCGGATACTTGCATGTGTAAGTTTAGCTAAAGTTGATAGTAAAGTCAGGACCAAGCCTTTGTGCTTGCGGAACTTTCTAGGGTTCATCTTAACATCTTCAGTGTTATGCTTTAATTAAGCTACGCTAGC